ATACTTTGGATGAGCCAAAAAGCTAACAAACAGGTAATTACTCTCCGTTCTCTTAATTGAATTGCAATTAAACTCGGCCCAATCTTTTACTAAAAGGATTGAGCCGAATACAAAGATTCTATTGCATATATGTTGGATAAATACATATATCTCTATATATACAAGATTTGAAATCTAAAATCTAAGACTCAAATGTTTCTATTGTTGTCTTGTATCCACAATTAAACCTATGGATCCTTATCCTTAGGATTGGTATATTCTTTATATATCCTGTAGTTTCCCTGAATCAAGCCACCTATATTGTCCTCTTCGTTTCGTGTTAGAATAGAACCTAAATTTATTACTTGTTATTAGTTTTTTATTAGACGAGATTTTACGAATGTTTCGAGGAGAGAACAAATAGTTCTTTTTTTGTTCGATACGAAGACATAGGAAAAACCCCTCTTTACCATTATTATTTCTAATATTTAGAATCTATCATATTCATATATAGTGAAGTTTTACCCTCGGATTCCCATAAAACAAAAAGAATCCTTTTTCACACTTCAGTGATTGAATTTCTATGTTTAGTCTGATAGGAAATAAATAAAACTAAAGAATTGTGGCTCGAATGACTATTCATCTATTGTATTTTTATGCAAACAAATAGGGGGCAAGAAAACTCTATGGAAAGATGGTGGTTTAATTCGATGGTGTTTAAAAAGGAGTTAGAACGTAGGTATGGGATAAAGAACTCAATGGACAATCTTGGTCCTGTTGAAAATACTAGTGAAAGTGAAGATCCGAATAGAAAAGGTAGGGCTAAAAACATTCATAGTTGCAGGGGTCGTGACAATTCTAGTTACACTAATGTGGATCGTTTATTCGGCTTCAAAGACATTTGGAATTTTCTCTCTGATGATACTTTTTTAGTTAGGGATAGTAATGGAGATACTTATTCTATCTATTTTGATATTGAAAATCATATTTTTGAGATTGACAACGACCATTCTTTTATGAGTGAATTAGAGAATTCTTTTTATCATTATCGCAATTCTAGTTGTATGAATAATGGATCTACGAGTGAAGATTCCTTATCCAATCGTTACATGTATGTAACTCAATCTAGTTGGAATAATCACATTAATAGTTGCATTGACAGTTATCTTCAGTCTCAAATCTGTATTGATACGTCCATTGTAAGTGATAGTAGTGACATTTACATTTCTAGGTGCATTTTTGATAAACGTAGAACTAGTAGTGAAAGCGGGAGGTCCAGTCTACGAACCCGCGCGAAGAGTAGTGATTTAACTCTAAGAGAAGGGTCTAATGATCTCGATGCAACTCAAAAATACAGGCATTTGTGGGTTCAATGCGAAAATTGTTATGGATTAAATTATAAGAAATTTTTGAAATCAAAATTGAATATTTGTGAACAATGTGGATATCATTTGAAAATGAGTAGTTCAGAAAGAATCGAACTTTCGATCGATCCCGGTACTTGGGATCCTATGGATGAAGACATGGTCTCTCTGGATCCCATTGGATTTCATTCGGAGGAGGAGCCTTATAAAGATCGTATTGATTCTTATCAAAGAAAGACAGGATTAACTGAGGCTGTTCAAACAGGTGTAGGTCAACTAAATGGTATTCTCGTAGCAATTGGGGTTATGGATTTTCAGTTTATGGGGGGTAGTATGGGATCCGTGGTGGGGGAGAAAATCACTCGTTTGATTGAGTACGCTACCAATCGACTTATACCTCTTATTATAGTGTGCGCTTCGGGGGGGGCGCGCATGCAAGAAGGAAGTTTGAGCTTGATGCAAATGGCTAAAATATCATCTGCCTTATATGATTATCAATCCAATAAAAAGTTATTTTATGTATCAATCCTTACATCTCCTACTACTGGTGGGGTAACAGCTAGTTTTGGTATGTTGGGAGATATCATTATTGCCGAACCCAATTCCTACATTGCATTTGCGGGTAAAAGAGTAATTGAACAAACATTGAATAAAACAGTACCTGAAGGTTCACAAGCGGCTGAATATTTATTCCAGAAAGGTTTATTCGACCTAATCGTACCACGTAATACTTTAAAAAGTGTTCTGAGTGAGTTATTTAAGCTCCACGCCTTTTTTCCGTTGAATTCAAATTCAATCAAGTAGAGCGTATTAAGTTTAATTATTTTATTTGTAGCAAACAAGTAGTTAGCTTGTCGGAATTAAAGTAAATAATAACGCAATTTTCTTTGGTTGGTGACCTAAGATCTAATTGTAGAAAGAAGCAAAAGTTGCGGATAACTCTTTTTTTTTACCTAGATTTCCCATTACTAATTAAGAAGTCTTTATCAAGAAGATAAAAGCGTGAGTTCTTACTTTCGTGACATTAGGCAAATAAAACGAATTTCGCCTTACGTAGATAATCAAATATAGAAAAGATAGATATATAGTTTAGTTTTTTATCTTTCTGCATCGCCCAAAATCTCATTTTCACTAAAAATCCTGGTTGTGTCGCATTCTAACAAATCTTTCGATAATTTGTAAGAAACCTTTTTAAATTAGAAGACAAGAACAAAACACAAAGAAATTAAGAAAAAAAATATATTTAATATTATAAAGTTGATTATCATAGGTATCTTTCGTGTAGAAAGATGAATAAGTCCATTCATTTATTTCTACATTCCTTGGACTTAGTCTATATACTCACTTAGATATATAGATATTCATTACTTCTATAATAATTTTCAAATTCAATTTATTAATAAATTGAATTTAATAATAAAGACCAATTCATAATAATTACAATTTTGAATTATAATTATTGTAAAATATGATATAAAAAAATAATAACAGGTGCAAATAGTAAATTGAGGTACCCCATTTTATGACAACTTTCACTTTTCCCTCTATTTTTGTGCCTTTAGTAGGCCTAGTATTTCCGGCAATTGCAATGGCTTCTTTATTTCTTTATGTTCAAAAAAACAAGATTGTTTAGATCTGAGGGGACCCAATCTCATCCATTTTTTTTTTAACTTATACTTGCTAGCATAACACAGATATTTATTTCTTTCGGAAAATGGAAATATGGTATGACATGTGATTTCTAAAGGAAAAAGCTATTATGCCTGCAGAAAATGATCTATGGGTAAATAAAATCCAGCTAGTTTCAAATAGAGCAGGATCGTTGGATACCTAAAGTTGGTGGATCCATCTGTAATATGTATATTTGGGATTTAAGTAAGGGTATGTTATTAGTTTAGATCTAACCAATTTGATAAATTACTCCTAAGGGTTCACATCAACTAGCACTAGTTCACATCAAACTAGTGCTAGTTTGATGAGAGTTCCTTCGGAAACAAAAAAAAGTAAAGTCAAAATAATTTGGGGTATTCTCTCAATTCCAATAAAATTTAATCGGATGAAGTATGAGTTGGCGATCAGAACATATATGGATAGAACTTATAACGGGGTCTCGAAAACTAAGTAATTTTTGCTGGGCCCTTATGGTTTTTTTAGGTTCATTAGGATTCTTATTAGTTGGAATTTCCAGTTATCTTGGTAGAAATTTGATATCTTTTGTTCCAGCTCAGCAAATTGTTTTTTTTCCACAAGGGCTCGTGATGTCTTTCTACGGGATCGCTGGTTTCTTTATTAGTTCCTATTTGTGGTGCACAATTTCCTGGAATGTAGGTAGTGGTTATGATCGATTCGATAGAAAGGAGGGAATAGTGTGTATTTTTCGTTGGGGATTTCCTGGAAAAAATCGTCGCATATTCCTCCGATTCCGTATAAAAGATATTCAGTCCATTAGAATAGAAGTTAAAGAGGGTATTTATGCTCGTCGTATCCTTTATATGGACATCAGAGGCCGGGGGGCTATTCCGTTGACCCGTACTGATGAGAATTTGACTTCACGAGAAATTGAACAAAAAGCCGCCGAATTGGCCTATTTTTTGCGCGTACCAATTGAAGTCTTTTGAGAAAAGGAAATGAAGAATAAATGCTTTCTCAGCAGGAGGGAAAAAATTCCTGTTTTTTATATAACATAATTTAACTGAAGTTTCGTCAAAACGTTCAGTCGAGCCAAAGCCGATATATATGGAACAACCCTAAAACAAAAACTCCTCCTTTGTGGTTTTTTATGCGTATCCAAATCCATGCAACTCAATTCAAACAAGTAACAAATTGAACTACTAGATTCAATTCATCGGATACATCAAATAATTTCGAAAAAAATAAATTCATCTTTTTTTTTCAATATTTGTTGGAATTGATACTTTAGATGCAGATAAATCCTATCGTGTAAATTATTTCTGTCAATCGACCCTTTAATTTATCCTTTCTTTTGTGTTCCATTACTAATACTAACCAATAAAGGGTTTTCTTAATAATGATAACTGGTCCATTTTTGTCTTGTTTTACCACTCATTTTTTTTTATCATCACAATATCTTTCTCTCAATTATTCTATTCTTGGATATGGGTAATCGTTGGAATTTTTTCAAAATATTCTATATTTTTATAGAAAAGGAATTCTTTCGTCTCAAAATATGAATAATATTCATTTCTTAAAGTGTCTCCTTTCGGTCATTCATCGAAAGGAGACACTTTAAGAAATTTGATGAATTGAGAGATCTGGAAACAATATTTTTGATTATTTCTTGATTCGAATTCGAAGCGGAGTCGTAGTCTATTTTTGTATTCGTTCTAGATTCACACAAAATCACAAATAAAATAGATTCATAGGTTTGATACCTTGTCTAGAACTCATGGGTAAAAGAAATATTCGATCACATAGAGTCGACGAATGAAGTGGGTTAATTAATAATTCACAGACGAAAAATGGCAAAAAAGAAAGCATTCATTCCTCTTTTGTATCTTGCATCTATAGTGTTTTTGTCCTGTTGGATTTCTCTCTCATCATTTACTAAAAGTATGGAATCTTGGGTTACTAATAGGTCGAATACTGATCAATCCGAAATCTTTTTGAATGATATTCAAGAAAAAAGTATTTTAGAAAAGTTCATAGAATTAGAGGAAATCCTCTTCTTGGACGAACTGATCAAGGAATACTCGGAAATACATCTACAAAAGCTTCCTATAGGAATCCACAAGGAAACGATACAATTAATCAAGATACACAATGAGGATCGTATCCATATGATTTTGCACTTCTCGACAAATATAATATGTTTTGCTATTCTAAGCGGTTATTCTATTTTAGGTAATGAAGAACTTGTTATTCTTAACTCTTGGGCTCAGGAATTCCTATATAACGTAAGCGATACAGTAAAAGCTTTTTCGATTCTTTTATTAACGGATTTATGTATCGGATTTCATTCAACCCACGGTTGGGAACTAATGATTAGTTCTGTCTACAAGGATTTTGGATTTGTTCATAATGATCAAATCATATCTGGTCTTGTTTCCACTTTTCCAGTTATTCTCGATACTATTTTAAAATATTGGATTTTCCGTTATTTAAATCGTGTATCTCCGTCACTTGTAGTTATTTATCATTCAATGAATGATTAATAAATGATCCACCGATATTAATCTAATCAAATTAGAATGTTTCTTAATGTGTAGTTCTACATAAGCATTAAAAACTTTCTACACGGGGGATTTTCATCCTATAGCATTCCAGTAAAACGATTCCAGTAAATAGCAAATCGTGGATAGGGAACTATACGAGCGACCTACCCAATTTATTGTAGAAATTTTCGGATCAATGATTAGACCATGCAAACTAGAAATACTTTTTCTCGGATAAAGGAACAGATTACTCGATCTATTTCCGTATCACTCATGATATATATCATGAATCGAACATCCATTTCAAGTGCATATCCCATTTTTGCGCAGCAGGTTTATGAAAATCCACGAGAAGCGACTGGGCGTATTGTATGTGCCAATTGCCATTTAGCTAATAAGCCCGTGGATATTGAGGTTCCACAAGCGGTACTTCCTGATACTGTATTTGAAGCAGTTGTTCGAATTCCTTATGATAAGCAAGTGAAACAAGTTCTTGCTAATGGTAAGAAAGGGGGTTTGAATGTGGGGGCTGTTCTTATTTTACCGGAGGGGTTTGAATTAGCCCCTTCCGATCGTATTTCTCCCAAGATGAAAGAAAAGATAGGCAATTTTTCTTTTCAGAGCTACCGCCCTAATCAAAAAAATATTCTTGTGATAGGGCCTATCCCTGGTCAGAAATATAGCGAAATCACCTTTCCTATTCTTTCCCCCGACCCCGCTACTAAGAAGGATGTTCACTTCTTAAAATATCCTATGTATGTAGGGGGAAATAGGGGAAGGGGTCAGATTTATCCCGACGGAAGCAAGAGTAACAATACAGTTTATAATGCTACAGGAGCGGGTATAGTAAGTAAAATCATACGAAAAGAAAAGGGGGGGTACGAAATAACCATAACAGATACGTCGGATGGAGGTCAAGTGGTTGATATTATCCCTCCTGGACCAGAACTTCTTGTTTCAGAAGGTGAATCCATCAGATTTGATCAACCATTAACGAGTAATCCTAATGTGGGTGGATTTGGTCAGGGAGATGCAGAAATAGTACTTCAAGATCCATTACGTGTCCAAGGTCTTTTATTCTTCTTGGCATCTGTTATTTTGGCACAAATCTTTTTGGTTCTTAAAAAGAAACAGTTCGAGAAGGTTCAATTGGCCGAAATGAATTTCTAGACTCCCCGATTTATCGACATCAAGTTCGTAAAAAGAAACAAATTATTGTTGTCGATTATGTATCATCAAAAAAAACTTAAATTCTGAAAAACCTTTTATTTACTTGTTTATACTATTTTTCTACGAGCTTCGGGGAATCTCTTGTACCGCATTCCTAGTCATATCATATATAGGTAGATCTTTTTTGAAGAAGACTATTTTATTTGACTTTACCACCGCTTTCTTTGTTTTTTTTAGCCAAATTGAATTCGTACGACTATGTTACTATACTATATGCCGGATTAAAATTATCAATCTTATTCTATTTCAAATAGAATAAGATTGGGATAGATAGTCCCATAAGTAAGTAAGCGCGGAACTATAAATGCGGGCAACAAATAATTCTAGGAGGGATTATTTGTCTTCCTATTCTTCGACACAAGAATAGGGGTGGAGAAAATTCCCCTTCTTGTGTCGAAAGAGTAATGATTTTTGATCCTGTTCGTCAAAAATTCCTAGTCTTGGTGTCGGTTTTCAGATGTATCAGAACTTCCTTTTTTATTTATTACGTACAATAAAAATAAACTAGTGGACAAACAAAAAAAGGGGGGGGGGGAATCTCTTTTTTTTGATTAAATAGAAGTTCTTCACTGAACTTATAAAAAATTGAAATCTTTCTGAGATAAGAAAATAAAATATAAATTAGAAATAAAGTTAAGAGTATAGAAAAGTATTTGTACGATATCTAATCTACAGAAATATATATAATCCGAAAATTGAGTAATTCCTCCCTTCTTATAACTTGTAAAGTACCCATAGATACTATCAACGAGCAG